ATTATGTTTCGCAATTAAATAATCCAATTTTCCATTTTTAATTGACCCTTGGATACAAATCACGAGAATGTATATTTTTCCTCGAATCCTTCGTTGAGAGGTAAAGGATTAAATCCTTTTAAGAAATAAAGTTTTTCTTCGGAATATGAATCAAATCAAACCGAGGGATCCCTTAACTATAAAAGGGATTAATAAAACGAATCACACTTTTACCACTAAACTATACCCGCTACAATGCGATTATTGTATATAAATGAAACTTTTGTCGAACAAAAAAAGGTAATCGGACGTAATCAAGATAGGATCCAAAACAAAATAATGATGAAAATTATAGCATTGACGTGTTTGTTTTGGTTTTGTCAGTAAACCTAATCAGATTAGTAAAAGAGCACTCCTAATTCAAAATTTAAATAAAGAAAGAACAAGTTCTTTCTTTTGCTGGAGGATTTTTGACAGAACAGATAGGGCTCGATAAAACTATTTATGTTATGACATAAGAATGCATTGCACAACAATCCACAGTTCCTTATTTTTTTTTCTTTTTTTCCAGTAAAGGAAAAAAAATAAGAAAAGAAAGAATAATAATAATAAAAAATGACACTTTGATTCTATAGAATCAAATTCCATATCAGAGGAATGGAAAGATCCCTTCTTCTGATTGTTGTTTCAATAATCAATAATAAGCATTTTTGTTTTCAAACAAATCATTTTATCTATATCTATGATTTGGAATGGAACAAAAAATGGCCTGGCTAGGTACTGACCAGGCCAGGCCGTGAAAAGAAAAAAAGCTCTTTCGGAAGAAGAGGTATTCTTGCTTTTTTATTTTTTTTTTATTCGAAATATCTCTTTAGAACCTTTTCTTTATCTAAATGGGATTGCTTATAAAAGTAGTATATATTAAAGTTGTATATATTAATAGAGTAAAAAAAAAGAAAGAGAGATAAAGAAAAGAAAGGCTTTTTTTCAAGCCTTACTTTTTGTGTAATGTAAGATAGTAATTATCCTTTTTCAATTGGGAGAGATGGCTGAGTGGACTAAAGCGTCGGATTGCTAATCCGTTGTACGAGTTTTTCGTACCGAGGGTTCGAATCCCTCTCTTTCCGTTTCCGTTGATGACTTGTTATTTTATTTATTTTTTTTTTTCAAAACCTTTCCTTTGTTTTTGTTTTTTTTTTTATTTCATATAATAAATAAGGATGTACAATAGATAAAATCCTAAGTAAAATAGATAAAATCCTAAGTAAGAACATTGAAAAATTAAGCAAGTAAAAAGAAAGGCCTTTTTATTCTTCACGTCCAGGATTACGTCCTGGATCATTAGATAGGAATCCAAAGATGAAGAGAGAAACAAAAAATATCACTACTGTATAAACAAAGAGTTTGAGAGTAAGCATTACACAATCTCCAAGATCTTTTTTTTTTGAAAAAAAAAGAGAATAGATTCTCCATTTTTATACCCCATATCCTATTTTGACACCAATAAACAAAATGGTTTCTCGAAATCAAAAATCAAAAAGAATTTTCAGAAATTCATTTGGAATAAGAGTCGAGTCTTTCATAAAAAAAAATCTTTCCTATTTTGAAATGACTCTAAAAGGGTTTTTCAATAAATGAAAAAGAATCCGAATGAGGAAAGGAAAGAGGGGAGTCAGATTTTTTGCAGCTATCTAAGAATTGTTTGAATCGAGGGTTCATGTTCATGCTGTAAGACTTATCCGATCTTATCCATTGTTCCCATTTTTTTTTTCGAATAAATCATGTCTAGGACAGTATTAAAGATCTCATCGAAAACTTACAGCAGCTTGCCAAACAAAGGCTAAGAGAAAAAAGAGAAGGGGTATTACTGGCATAAAATCTACGATTGGATTCAAAAAAGCGTAGGCCTCAGGCAATTTGGCTAAGAAAAAACTACTTGAATAAAGGGTGGAATGAAGACAGATACAGATCAAACTAAAGATATTAAGCATAACAAACATTTTTTTTTTCTTGGACTTGGAGATAATTGTATTTTGATTGAGTTATTGTTATTGATAATTGATATCCCTTAAAAATGAAAAAAAAAAAGGTAAGGGATACCAAAAAATCCTTCTTTGAACTCACCCAATCAAAAATCCTTCAATTCTCAAAAAAGAATAGAAGAAATCATACTTTTATACAATATCTTAATTGAATTATATGTAATGATCAATAAATTCAGCTTCATTGTATATCTACACGTGTCAAAACCCTAGGAACAATAGAGTCCATAGATATTTATTTTCGATTGGAATTGACGAACAACCAAAAACAATACTACTCTTTAGTAGTATTGAATAGAAATTGAAATGGGGCGTGGCCAAGTGGTAAGGCAACGGGTTTTGGTCCCGCTATTCGGAGGTTCGAATCCTTCCGTCCCAGGGAATACCTATTCTATATATAGATAGAAACATAGATAGAAATATCTATTATCACAATAAAGAAAGGTTTTCTTTTTGAACTACCTTCTCTACTCTTTAAGAGTTAAATATTGGATATTATGTGATTCTTGTTTCTGATTTTTAATGATTCTATTCTTCTTTAAATCCTATTTTTTCACAAATTAAATTCAACTAAGATACATATAGATGAAACTGAATCGAGTTGTGATCTAGGAATCTAGATTCGAAGAATTGGAAATAAAGAAAAAAGGGGGTTGCAAAAGAGGTTGAATGCGCTTTTCATCGTATGTCCATCCCCTTTGAATATTGAATATTCATATTGAAGTTTAAGTTAGTTACTTCGAAAAGCCTTACGTCCCATATAATAAGAATTAATTAACAATGTAAGATAGCAATTTAACTAGCTGTGCTTGTACAAATTGGAAAATTGGATTAAGAAATAATCAAGTTACATACATATAACGTATCTATTTTCTTTGAACCTCATTTTTAGGTATTTCATTTCGTATTTGATTTGGTTCGCATATATAATTGTAAATATATGTAATAATATATACAGGGGGGTAATTCATACATCCTATATTCTATTCCCCTTGCTTTAAATAAAAATTATTGAACGAACCCCCACCAGTCAAAGAAACTACGCGTAAAATGAGGAAATGCTTAATGTATTATTGTCGTTCTATTTCAGTGATAACGTTTTTTGGTTTTTTGAAAAAGATTTTGGATCCGTTAATTTGAAATATTCTATATTGAATATTCATAATTCATTCCAATGACAATTGTTCAGTCTATCTGATAGAGGGAATTCTTTTTTTTATGATTTTCTTTTTCAGTATGAAATGAAAGAAAAAGAGCCTAAATCTTCCTTTACATCAACTTTTTTTTATTCACTCCACGAAAAAAAGAAATAAATTTCTTTTTCTATCTATCTATATTTTTTTAATCACTGAGGTTTAATTCAAAGATGAATTATTTATGATGATAAATGCAATCTTTAGGAAAACTTTATTCAAATAGTGATATCCAGGTAGGTTTTTTTTCAATTCAATAACTATTTGAATTGAATGATTTCTTATGAGTATTTGATATTCGAAGAAGTCTAAGATTGTTGAATATATCCTCTCAAGTTACTTGAAGATGCAATGTAGATTCAATACAAAGAACTTTTTTCTTCCTAATATTTCGAAATTAATAAATAAAATAAAAATATTGCATTCATCCAATAAAAAGAAAATCGAGGATTAAATTGAATTCTTTCTAAGACTTCTTTAGAAACCAATGGAACGACCGAACAAATGACTATTCATGATTCCCTAATTGAATCAATTACATATCAGTTCCAAACTAGAGGAATGTTATGGTAAAACTTCGTTTGAAACGATGTGGTAGAAAGCAACGTGCGACTTGAAGGACATGATCAGTTGTGGATTCTTACACCCACCCTTTTTATTATATAGGAATGAAGGTGCTCTTGGCTCGACATCCTTTGTTCTGTTCCACTCGAAACCTCATTTTTTCTTGGGTTGTAGTGTAAACAGTATGTGATGTAGCTCGAGTAGAAAGTATTGATTCATTTCTCAGGGCAAGGATCTAGGGTTAGTGCCAATTAATAAGTTGAAACAACTTCGTAAGTGTAGTCTATTTTCGATTTCTAAATCGAAAGGATCCAATTCGAGCAAGTTTCAAATCCAAAAAAGGAAAATTTGTTGGAATTAGTGAAACTCTTTTGATCAAAAGTGTATCTTGCGGGAATCAACCGTTTATGATTCTTTGATAGAAATAAATCAGAAAAAGGGCCGTGTTGCTGCCATTTTGAAACGATTAAAAATCACCGAAGTAATGTCTAAACCCAATGATTCAAGGCAAAGATAAAATATTTTGGAACAAGGAAATATCTTTTTTTTAATTGTCTCGACAACTAGATCAAGAACAAGGAGTCCAAATATATTCTAAATGAGACAAAGAAAAAGGGGTTAGAGACCACTCAAAAAATCAAATACATAAGGGTTTTCTTTTGAGCTATTTCATATTTCCGAGTTACTCAACTTGAGTTTTGAGAATACAAATGATTTTTTTTTGATAAAGAAAAAGAAGAATAAAAAAGTATTAAATAATCTTAGTCTAATTGATTTGATTTAATGCTTTTATAGATCTATTTGACATTCGAATTGTATACATAGACATATCTTCTAATTTCTCGAGCCGTACGAAGAGAAAGCTTCGTATACGTTTCTAGGGGGGGTTCTAGTTTATCTACGTCTATCCCAATGAGCCGTTTATCGAATCGTTGCAATTGATGTCCGATCCCGAAGAGAAGGAAGAGATCTTCGGAAAGTGGGTTTTTATGATCCGATAAATAATCAAACGTATTTAAATATTCCTGCTATTCTATTTTTTCTTGAAAAAGGTGCTCAACCTACAGGAACTGTTTATGATATTTTAAAGAAAGCGGGGGTTTCTTTTTAGAGAATTTCGTCTTAATTTAAAGGAAAGTCAATTAATGAAATACAAAAGAAGAGGGTGTGGGTGATTCGTATATAGCTTTGTATAAGTATAAGTTTTTTTCTACTATACTTTCCCCACTCCCCTCCTCTTCTTTTGCTCTATTTATACTTTTTTTTATTGTATTCTTTTCTAATTATTCATATTGACAACAGTGTATTGAACAAATATAATTCGATCGTGTAGAAATGAATTTATTTATCTTCCTTATATTTTTCTTTCTTAGATTTCGTTTTTTTCCTTTACTTCATTCAACAAAAAATATCTATCTATATATGGGTTCGTTCGATTGGTTGTGATACAAACAAGAAGTCTTTTTTGGTTAAAAAAAAATGGATAACATAAGCGAGAAGAGGCAGTCTATCCAAATTGCCTTTTTTTTATCTGAAAATTGGATTATTCTTATTGGATCTGTTTATTTTTTTTTTTTTTCGATTCATAATTTCAGAATCAATTGGAATTTTATTGCTAGTTTGCTGTTTTGATTGCATCGTGCAATTGAATTTCTTTATTTTATTCCGATTGTATCTACATATCCTAATTTTTTTCGGGTTGCTAACTCAACGGTAGAGTACTCGGCTTTTAAGTGCGGCTAGCATCTTTTACACATTTATATGAAGTAACGGATTCGTTCATACCTTCGGTAGAGTTTGTAAGACCACGACTGATCCTGAAAGGAATGACTGGAAAAAACAGCATGTCGTATCAATAGAGAATTCTGAAAATATTTCATTCTTACTGGATCCTGGATCAGTTCAAAACCTTGTTTGAATTCTTAGTGAGAAAAAAATGAAATGAATTCAGAGTTGGGTCGAATGAATAAATGGATAGAGTCCTATGACCTCAATTAATTATAAAGAAAGAAAAAGTATTAAAGAAAGAAAAAGCAACGAGCTTCTGTTCATAATTTCTTAATTTGACTGATTACCCGATCTAATTATACGTTAAAAAGATATTAGTACCTGGTACGGGAAGGGCTTTTCCGTGAGTGGATGATTATCCATTTCTTTTTTAATGAGTCCTAACTATTAGCTATTTCCTATTCTAGGTTATACCTAAATGTGTAGAAGAAGCGGCATATTGATAAAGATATTTTTTTTTCCAAAATCAAAAGAGCGATTGGGTTGAAATGAAAAATAAAGGATTTCGAATCCATCTTCTTATCCTATAACTAATATAAACGAATTCGATTGAAAAAGAGAGGATAGAGAGTCCGTTGATGAGTCTACCTATCTCCGAGGTATCTATTTTTTTCTTACTAGAATACCTTGTTTTGACTGTATCGCACTATGTATCATTTGATAACCAAAAAATCCCCTACCTTTTTTGTTTCTTTTTGGAGTCAAATCGAATTTCCAATGGAGGAATTTCAAGGATATTTCGAACTAGATAGATCTAGACAACATGACTTCCTATACCCACTTCTTTTTCGAGAGTATATTTATGCACTTGCTCATGATCATGGTTTAAAGAAATCGATTTTGTTCGAAAATGCAGGTTATGACAATAAATCTAGTTCAATAATTGTGAAACGTTTAATTACTCGAATGTATCAACAGAATCCTTTGATTTTTTCAGCTAATGATTCTATCCAAAATCCATTTTTTGGGCAAAACAAGAATTTTTATTCTCAAATTATCTCCGAGGGATTTGCAGTCATTGTGGAAATTCCATTTTCCCTAAGATTAGTATCTTCCTTAGAAAGGAAAGAAATAGCAAAATCTCATAAATTACGAGCAATTCATTCCATATTTCCTTTTTTAGAGGACAAATTTTCACATTTAGATTATGTGTCGGACGTACTAATACCCTATCACATCCATCTAGAAATCTTGGTTCAAACCCTTCGCTACTGGGTGAACGATGCCTCTTCTTTGCATTTATTACGTTTCTTTCTCCACGAGTATTGGAATAGTCTTATTACTCAAAAGAACCATATTACCATTTTTTCAAAAGGTAATCCAAGATTATTCTTGTTCCTATATAATTCTCATATATGTGAATACGAATACTTCTTTCTTTTTCTCCGTAATCAATCTTCTCATTTACGGTCAACATCTTCTGGAATCTTTTTTGAGCGAATATATTTCTATGTAAAAATAGAACATTTTGTCAAAGTCTTCTTTGATAATGATTTTCAGTGCATCCTATGGTTCTTCAAAGATCCTTTCATGCATTATGTTCGATATCAAGGAAAATCAATTCTGGCTTCAAAAGATACGCCTCTTCTGATGAAGAAATGGAAATATTACCTTGTTAATTTATGGCAATATCATTTTTACGCCTGGTTTCAACCAGGAAGGATCGATATAAACCAATTATGCAAGTATTCTCTTTACTTTTTGGGCTATCGTTCAAGCGTGCGACTAAATTCTTCAGTGGTACGAAGTCAAATGCTAGAAAATTCATTTCTAATAAATAATGCTATGAAGAAGTTCGAGACAATAGTTCCAATTATTCCTCTGATTGGATCATTGTCTAAAGCGAATTTTTGTGACACATTAGGGCATCCCATTAGTAAACCGACCCGGGCTGATTCATCAGATTCTGATATTATCGACCGTTTTTTGCGTAT